TTTCATTATTATTATTGGCTTCAGATTAGAAATTGAAGATCAAGTAAAACCGGAATCCTACAGATTTTTTTCTAATAATTCATTGACAGAGATTATCATATTTACCCAATTCAATTAGATGTACGAAATCTCCAAATCCCCTTTTCGTAGATGTAGAAGAGTTTTTTTATTGTAATCCCTCTCTTTTTTTTTTTAAGAAATTGGTTAGTCGTACAAAAACAAGTAAGAGTAACAAGGATTCGATAAAAGAAAGAGAAGAATGAATAAAAAAATTGTAATAATCGATATTTGTTTTGTGATGTACGCGTTATTGTATTATATCAAAATATTAAAAGGTTCTTTCTTGACCTAACTACAAAGAGGGGGATTTATACTTTATATATAATATGGAAAGACAAAATATAAAATCTATAACGGCAAATTTTTTATTTTAGAATCGAATTGGACCGAAATAAAAATTGGATTTTTTCGAGCGATCCGCTCGTGCGATACCTTTCCCTTTTTTCTTGTCATTTGAGATATTCTGTGAATGACCCTACTGCTGAAATAAATAAATTAGTAAATTAGAAAGTAAATAAAATAAAGTAAAGAAAGGGGAAAGGTATTATAAGGTCACTTTTTTTTTTTCGAAAAAAAAAATCGATTCGATATAATAAAAACGAAAAAATCAAAATACAAAATAAAAATAGAAGTGATTCCCTAATTTTGTTCCATATGGATTTCAACAAAGTTTCGTTTTTGAAATGAAGTTAGATGACACTGTTTTTATTAGAATTTGGAATATTAGTTTACTTAAGAGTTGACCAATAAATCTAGAGTTGACCAATAAATCTGTTGATTCTGAATCGTGGGAAGTATTGATGCCAAGGGTGATGAATTTCTTTCTTTTTCTACCCCTGCCACTCTATTTTTGTTAGTATCTTCTAGAATAATGAATGAGTCAAAAACTTTCAATTGAACTTAGTCTTTCAATTGTTATAGTATTTTTGCTTATCCTCGTATCTTTCAAAAGCGGAAACTTAGGAAAGTGCTTTCGAAACATATGTATAAAAAGAACGGATTTCCTTTAGCTCCTTCATGCCTACTATAACTAGTTATTTCGGTTTTTTACTAGCGGCTTTAACTATAACCTCGGCTCTATTTATTGGTCTGAGTAAGATAGGACTCATTTGAAATTAATTATTAATTAAATGTAAATGAATAAGTCATAAAAAAAATCCTTCTGTGGTATTCCATATATTCTCTAGTTCCTTACCGTATTAATTCCCAATTATTAATTATTGGGAATTGATATTTCTGGGCAATACGGATTAATATTAATATTTCGCGATAGATATTACCTCCCCTTTTCCTCTTTCAAAAAAATGAAATTGAAATGATTGAAGTTTTTCTTTTTGGAATTGTCTTAGGTCTAATTCCTATTACTTTGGCGGGATTATTCGTAACCGCATATTTACAATACAGGCGTGGTGATCAGTTGGACCTTTGATTAATTCACATCTTTTTTTTTAACTGACCTCCTCTTTTCTTTAATTTAATTCGGGGAGGTCAAGGTCAAAAGTCAATTTAAGATTGCTTTATTTCAGTTCAGTGTAATTTTCGATCTAACAACACAAGAGCAGAATCACGCTCTGTAGGATTTGAACCTACGACATTGGGTTTTGGAGACCCACGTTCTACCGAACTGAACTAAGAGCGCTTTCTTATCACAACGGAAAAGACTGTAAAGAGAGGGATTGCTCTTTTTTTTATATATATAGAAAATACTTCAACCCCAATAAATACTTCTTGCATATGTATACTATCATAAAATTAAAGATTATGTATGTCCGAATTGAATCGCTCGAAAATGGATCCCAGGTTACTGCTCAGAGGAGCAGTAATAGGTAGGGATGACAGGATTTGAACCCGTGACATTTTGTACCCAAAACAAACGCGCTACCAAGCTGCGCTACATCCCTTTCAATTGGTCTACAGTATAATTGTAGAAAATTCCCGTCTTGTTTTCCACATCCTTATTTTATTTCCTTCATTTATATGCAAAATGAATCTTGCCATTTCTTTTTTTGGTCTCATATCATATAACATATAATAATAAATGAATATTTTTTTCGGTAATTCCCCGGCGGAAATGGTCCCCTTTTCCTGCTTTAAGAAAAAGAAAAGAAAATCTTATCCACCAAATCATTGCACATGTCAATTTGAATTAGTAATTCCACACACAAATACAAGTGGTCTTTAGCTACATATACATCTCTTACCATAATGTAGTCCAATATGGAATACAAAAAAAAAGAAGGAGGATTCTCAATGCGAGATCTAAAAACATATCTTTCCGTGGCACCGGTATTAAGTACTCTCTGGTTCGGGTCTTTAGCAGGTTTATTGATAGAAATAAATCGTTTCTTCCCGGATGCGTTGACATTTCCTTTTTTTTCATTCTAGTTATTGATATGGAAAGGGGTGAAGAAGATTAGAGATAGAATCAAATATTTGTGACTAATCTCTCTGTTCCCTCCTTTCTTTTTCTTTTCTTTCTTTTTTTTTTATTAGATAGATAAAAGGAAAGAGAAAGAAAAAGCGGATTCAACCTCAGCGAAATTCAGGTTCAGGCTCCAATTAAATTAAGAATAAAATTAATAATAGAGTTAAAAGAAAAAAATATTGAAATCTGAATGTGGTTAGAATAGGAGTATCATACAATACAAGATACTTAAATGAAATACTTCGATTCGAAATCTATTTCGAAATTGTTGTATTACTTATTATTTATTATATTAATTGCAACAAACCCGTTATTTCATAATTTGATTTTGAGTTGTTCGCAACTTCTATTTTTTTCGTTCCTTTTCCTTTCTTCTTATTTGCTTTGGAGCGGAAAATAGAAAAAGCTGGGTGAATCAAAAAAACCAAAAGGAGGTTCATGGCCAAGGGTAAAGATGCTCGAGTAAGGGTTATTTTGGAATGTACCAGTTGTGTTCGAAACGATGTTAATAAGGAATCAACGGGTGTTTCGAGATATATTACTCAAAAGAATCGACACAATACACCTAGTCGATTGGAATTGAAAAAATTCTGTCCCTATTGTTTCAAGCATACAATTCATGGGGAGATAAAGAAATAGATATAGATCGAACCGAGTGCTTGGGTGTCGCCCTTTCAAGGAACATCAAAAATAAATTAGATATATATCTATATTATTTCATATATTTAAATAGAAACAACTAAATAAATATAGACAAACCACATCCTATTAATTTTTTCTAGAATTTTTTTTTTGTTTTTTTTTTTTTTGATTTGATCGAAATATAAGTATTTTAGGGATAAGGAATAAACAAATTATGGATAAATCTAAGCGACTCTTTCTTAAATCCAAGCGGTCTTTTCGTAGGCGTTTGCCCCCGATCCAATCGGGGGATCGAATTGATTATAGAAACATGAGTTTAATTAGTCGATTTATTAGTGAACAAGGAAAAATATTATCTAGACGGGTGAATAGATTAACCTTAAAAGAACAACGACTAATTACTATTGCTATAAAACAAGCTCGTATTTTATCTTCGTTACCTTTTCTTAATAATGAGAAACAATTTGAAAGAGGGGAGTCACCCGCTAGAAATACTGGTTTTAGGAACAGAAAGAAAAAGGCTTACTTTTCAATTGAATCAAAATTCTAATCCGAATTCAAATAGAGATGGATGTTTTGTTCAAAAAATATGAGAATCCGTTGTGTCGTAAGAAAAAAAAGAATCGGGGAAGAAGAATAAATTTTTTTATCGAGCGTGTTCGCTCATTTTGACGACTTTATCATACATATTATCCGATTTTATCAATACTAATTTCTACTCTACCTTCCCGGAATTCATTCTCCAGAGAATTCCATTTAAAACGGTTTGGCAGATTCCTCCCAATCCCCCTTTTTTATGATCGGATTGGAAATCATATAAAGACAATTCCTATTTGATATAGCGATTTGTGCAAGTATTTTACGATTAAGAAGCAACTGCCCCTTATACAGATTGTGTATCAATCTACTATAAATATAAGATACCCCCGAACTGCGAATTACTGCATTTATTCGAGTGATCCACAAACGACGAAAATCCCTTTTTTTCCTATCTCTATTACGATGTGCCGAAACCAAAGCTCTTATTTTTTGTTGAATAATTGTTCGAGTAAGTCTTGAATGAGCCCCGCGAAAACTTGATGTAAATAAACGCATTTTTGTTCTACGTCTTCGAGCTATATATCCTCGTCTAATTCTGGTCATTGAGTAAATGAAACTTTGATGAATAACTAATTGATTTCCCCTCTTTCAGTTATTCTTTATACCCTTTCCTAATCTATTAATAACAAAACGGATTCTTCCAATTTATAAAATCAAAATTCCAATGGCTTTTGCTACTATAACCTTCCCGACCACGCCTTTTTCCTTTTTTTCTAGACATTGGAAAATAAAAATAGAAATAGATAAGGAAATTGTGGGTTCCATCGTCTATATGGTTACTTCTTAAACGGTGAGGTCTTCTCTATACACCGGAGCCCTTCTTTCATTTAATCAATGCTATTGGTAACTTGTACAGTTACCACTCTTTGGCTCTACCCATGAATTTTCCAGTAATAAGTCTTTCAGAACAAGATATACCTTATACAGTAACGGTATTTAATTATGAAGATTGGTTGGGTAGCTGACCCTGTTAGTCCGTTCTTCTAAGAGCGGAAACACAATTTTTCCGCTTTTAAAATAGGATAGGATTTACCCCGCTTAATGGATAACTATTTGTTACCAATGGGGAATTCTTTCTCATCTTAAATTCAAAATTGAGGTGATTGAATTTGCACCAATTGAAACCATAAATTTCATACACAATAGAAAGGTATGATAGATCTATCTTGTTTAGATAGTGAATGGAAGAACTCCATTCTATCCAATTCACCGGTACTGATCATTGATACTGGAAATTTTGTTTTCTTTCTTTTGCTTTGTTTCAGCCCAGATTTAAAGATTTAAACGAGTCGCACATACACCCTCGTACATGTTCCTCGGCGCTGAGGGCATCCCCCAAGAGCGGGGGATTTCGTGACGTTTCTAATTGGCTGTCTTGGGTTTCTAATAAGTTGTTTAATAGTTGGCATGCTGAATTATGCATTATGAGCTGGTTTGGATTGATCCTAACCGGATGATTATGAATTTTTTCTATTTACTATTTAATATATTAATAGAATATTAAACCCTTAAGAAGTAAGAAGATAAAATCTTAAATCGTGCATTTGCGCGACATCACTGCTATTTTTTATGCAACCGCCACAAAATCGACAATTCCATGAGCTTGGGCTTCTGTTGCGGACATAAAAGTATCCCTTTCCAGGTCTTCGGATACAACCCAGAAGGGCTTGCCTGTTCTTTGTACATAAATCCTTGTAAGGATTTCGCGCAGTTTCAGTAGTTCTTCCGCTTCCAGGATAAGTTCAGATGCTTGTGCCTCATAAAAACCGGCAGCAGGTTCATGGATCATTACCCTGATCATATAATATAATACAATTAATATAACACAATTAAGGGTTCCTGTATTTCGCACGACGAGGCAAGGCGAAGAGATAAAAAATAAGAAAAAGATAGAATTGAACAACCGTACGGGCATTCTTTTCGCATTGCATACGGCTCTACAATGGAATTCGTTTTTTTACCTTTCATCGAAGAAAGAGAAAATGTGGGGTCTATTATACCCAGATCGGTAAATGATCCAATTACCACCCTTCTTTTTTTCGGAGGAGTTCAAAAATACTATGATGGTCCCGTTGCTTTATATATTTATTTCGTCTGTGATTCAGCAATCCCAAAGTTTCTTTTTTTTTTCAAATATCAAATAAAAGAATAAAGAAAAAAAGAATCTCCTTTTTTTTTTTATTTTCGTACTCTTTGATAACATAAATAGTGTTAATAACTTGTCGGTGTGAAAAAAGTTTGTGACGCTGAAATCGACCTACGATAGGTAAGATAAAATCGGAAATACCCTTCCTTTATCTCATACTACTCTTTCGATACATAATCGAATATTTTGAAAAACAATAAAAAATTTTCATATCGAATTCGAAGTGCCATGCTAATATTACTTAATATTAATAATTCATATGGCGAAGGCATAGTCTTCTTTTTTCTCTCAAATAAAAAACTCATTGGCGCCAAGCGTGAGGGAATGCTATACGTTTGGTAATTTCTCCTCCGACCAGGATAACAGACCCCATTGAGGCGGCTAATCCCACGCATATTGTCTCTATATCTGGTCGCACAAATTGCATAGTATCATAAATAGCTATTCCAGGTATTACCCATCCACCGGGAGAGTTTATAAGCAAATACAGATCCTTAGTCTCACTCTCCGCACTGAGATATACCATAAGAGCAATAAGCTGATTCGAAACATCGTTAGTAATCACTTGGCCTAAAAAAATTAATCTTTCTCGATAAAGTCGGTTGATTAGGATAAAATTATACCCTTAGGAGCCGTACAGGCACCTTTTGATGCATACGGTTCAACAAAACTTGTTAAAAAAAAAATCAATGTGTAGATTCCAGCTCTCTTTCTTTTTTTATAGCGGACTCTTTCTAATGACGGTGAAGGGGCTTATCTTTCATTAGAAAGAATGATGAATTTGGCCGGTTTTCCTATAATATTAGAATTCACTAAACGTATCGGACTAACTTTTCATTGATGTATTTTTTCATCGAGATCCAATACAAAAATCACGATGTCATTTTCTTGTTCCTGAACGGTCTTCTTCAATTTTTTTTAGGTTTATGCTCTACTCCGAGTAAGGATCCGCCCGATTTTGATTTGCACATATAGGACAAATGACCCCAATACCACGTCTTTTTTTTTTTGTTATGACTTCCCCCTTTTTCAATTCATTTCGTTTATGTCTTCCAACAAATATTTGGCGTATCCATCGTATTTATTATTCGATTGATTAACTGTTTTAGATCACTGCTATTAAAATTTAAATAAAATCAATTTCTAAATCAAAGCATTTAGTTCTAAAGAAAATCGTTTATGATATCTTATGATATAAGTACTAATAATAGATATATTACCAATTGGGTTTTTCTAAACGGAGCCTAGATACCTCATCTGATTGGTCCAGCCAAGTCGACCATAAAATTTTTTAGTTGCTAATATTAATCTGGATACCTCTTCACAAAATAAAATGGATCTAATTGCATTTCATTGCACTTCATGCTACAAATTTTTGATGATTCAATCCTTTTTTTTTGCGAAAGGAAGGATATCTCAATCGGGGGAGAGAATGGGGAAATCCCATATGACCCAATATATCTGACAGGGCACACTATATGTCAACCCAAGTTGGATTCCGATTTCCGTGAGTCTTAAAAGGCACTTTTGGAACACCAATAGGCATAGAAACTGAAAAAAAAAAGAATTACTCTATTTCACTTTGATGTGGAAACGTAATAATGGGTTTATTATTTTAATAATATTAGCTTTATCATCGAATGATGACTAAATATGGATGCATTCACTCATAGAAAAGGGAATCGACCCTCATTGCGTATTGGGACTTATCGAGTATAGAATAGATCTGCTTCTCTTTTTTCTTATGAACCTAATTGTTTTGTTCCATTTTTACTAAAAGAGTAGAACAAATAGTAATCCTTTTTCCGAGATAATCCATTGAACAAAGGAAAAAAGGGGGGTCCATAGCATAGTTTTTTCAATGCAATAAAGTTACATAGTGTCTATTTTTTGTTGATAAAGGGGTATTACCATGGGTTTGCCTTGGTATCGTGTTCATACTGTCGTATTGAATGATCCTGGTCGGTTGCTTTCTGTACATATAATGCATACTGCTCTGGTTGCTGGTTGGGCCGGTTCAATGGCTCTATATGAATTAGCTGTTTTTGATCCCTCCGACCCAGTTCTTGATCCAATGTGGAGACAAGGTATGTTCGTTATACCCTTCATGACTCGTTTAGGAATAACCAACTCATGGGGCGGTTGGAGTATTACAGGAGGGACGATAACGAATCCGGGTATTTGGAGTTACGAAGGCGTAGCCGGGGCGCATATTGTGTTTTCTGGCTTGTGTTTCTTGGCAGCTATCTGGCATTGGGTGTATTGGGATCTAGAAATATTTGGTGATGGACGTACAGGAAAACCTTCTTTGGATTTGCCTAAGATCTTTGGAATTCATTTATTTCTCTCAGGAGTGGCTTGCTTTGGCTTTGGCGCATTTCATGTAACAGGATTGTATGGTCCTGGAATATGGGTGTCCGACCCATATGGACTAACTGGAAAGGTACAAGCTGTAAATCCCGCGTGGGGTGTGGAAGGTTTTGATCCTTTTGTTCCCGGAGGAATAGCCTCGCATCATATTGCAGCAGGGACATTGGGCATATTAGCAGGCTTATTCCATCTTAGTGTCCGCCCGCCCCAACGTCTGTATAAAGGATTACGGATGGGCAATATTGAAACCGTTCTTTCCAGCAGTATCGCTGCTGTCTTTTTTGCAGCTTTTGTTGTTGCTGGAACTATGTGGTATGGTTCAGCAACTACTCCCATCGAATTATTTGGTCCCACCCGTTATCAATGGGATCAGGGATACTTTCAGCAAGAAATATATCGAAGAGTTAGCGCTGGACTAGCCGAAAATCAAAATTTATCAGAAGCTTGGTCTAAAATTCCTGAAAAATTAGCTTTTTATGATTACATCGGAAATAATCCGGCAAAAGGGGGATTATTCAGAGCGGGTTCAATGGATAACGGAGATGGAATAGCTGTCGGATGGTTAGGGCATCCTATCTTTAGAGATAAAGAAGGGCGTGAACTTTTTGTACGCCGCATGCCTACTTTTTTTGAAACATTTCCAGTTGTTTTGGTAGACGGAGATGGAATTGTTAAAGCCGATGTTCCTTTTAGAAGGGCAGAGTCGAAGTATAGTGTCGAACAAGTAGGTGTAACTGTTGAATTCTATGGTGGCGAATTGAATGGAGTGAGTTATAGCGATCCTGCGACTGTGAAAAAATATGCTAGACGCGCTCAATTGGGTGAAATTTTTGAATTAGATCGCGCTACTTTAAAATCCGATGGTGTTTTTCGTAGCAGTCCAAGAGGTTGGTTTACTTTTGGACATGCTTCCTTTGCTCTGCTCTTCTTTTTCGGGCACATTTGGCACGGTGCTAGAACCTTGTTCAGAGATGTTTTTGCTGGTATTGACCCGGATTTGGATGCTCAAGTGGAATTTGGAACATTCCAAAAACTTGGAGATCCAACTACAAGAAGACAAGGAGTCTGACATAGCATTGCTCTGTTATTTTTCGCTTCTCACTTCTATTTTCTCTTTGTAATTTTACATAAGGTACCGGAAAAATCTGGATTTAAATCGTCGCCCTTTCGCCTTTTCTTTGATTCTTCTTTTTTTTTTAATCCGGGGGGTGATCCCCAATAAACAGGTATGGAAGCTATAATTGAAAACCACGATCAAATTTATGGAAGCATTGGTTTATACATTCCTCTTAGTCTCGACTCTCGGGATCATTTTTTTCGCTATCTTTTTTCGCGAACCACCTAAAGTTCCAACTAAAAAAATGAAATGATTTTTCATTATCTCAATTGAAGTAATGAGCCTCCCAATATTGGGAGGCTCATTACGTCAACTAATCCCCATGTTCCTCGAATGGATCTCTTAGTTGTTGCGAGGGTTGCCCAAAAGCAGTATATAGGGCGTACCCAGTAAAACTTACAAGTAAACCAGATATAGAGATGGCGACTAGGGTTGCTGTTTCCATTATTCGAAAATTTCAAGACCACAATGGATCTATGATAAGATCGTTTATTTACAACGGAATGGTATACAAAGTCAACAGATCTCAATTAATACAAAATCGGATTTATGGCTACACAAACAGTTGAGGGGGGTTCTAGATCTGGTCCAAGACGAACGGCTGTAGGGGATTTATTGAAACCATTGAATTCGGAATATGGTAAAGTAGCTCCTGGATGGGGAACTACTCCTTTGATGGGTGTCGCAATGGCCCTGTTTGCGATATTCCTATCTATTATTTTGGAGATTTATAATTCTTCCGTTTTATTGGATGGAATTTCACTGAATTAGATTCATAAGAACCACAAAATACTAGCTTTTAAATACAAATACAAAAAATGATGCATTTTGGTCTCGGCTTTTTATTTCTATTTTAGCTCATTTTTTTTTGGTAGTTCGACCGCGAAATTTTTGTGTTTCTGTATTTCCGGAATATGAGTGTGTGACTTGTTATAATTGATCCTATTGAGAGTACAGAGAATGGGTCTGTCGTCTTCATAAAGATGGTTTCACCCCGTCGGATATTCATTCTAGTATCTGGAGCATGGAATATATGAAATAGATCACGAAGTACTTGAACTATGATTCATACTTCATATTCAGACCTCGTGACCGGATTCCTAAAAATTTTCCAAAGAAAAAGTTTAAAATTGAAAGATTTTTCTTCTTTCAAATTCCTATTTCTGCTTTGATTTTGCTCAAAGAACAACCTTTTCTTTCTAGTTTTAATCATTATATCGATTCTACTCGTTGAATAAATGATGATCCAATGGTTCTTACTCAGGGAATCTTTGGACTTTGCTTGAAGGGTTTATTGAATCATCGTGGTTCTAGTATGAATCTGAGGTTTCAATTGATTCATAGGGTCGTAACAAGAAAATTCCTATCAATAATAAAGAAAACAAAAGGAAAGCTACATTACATACAAATAAAAATAACAAATGAAAGAAAAAGAAATAGGTAAATAGAAGATTCAAGAGGCCTGTAACGATCAACATAAAGACAAGTGCGCCTACTTGATTTTTTGGCGTTCTAATTATAATTATAACAAAAAAAAGAGCTTTCTTACTTTTACCCTTTCGTATCTTTAGCGAAGATGGAATCAGAAGATTCCTTTTTTTTATTCCATATCTATTTTAACCAGTTTTGGGGTATTTTTGTTTGAGCTGTATGAGATGAAATTCTCATATACAGTTCTCAGAGGGGGAGTCCCCTTGGTTTACCTATCTCAATAAAGTCTATGATTGGTTCGAAGAACGTCTCGAGATTCAGGCGATTGCAGATGATATAACTAGTAAATACGTTCCTCCTCATGTCAACATATTTTATTGTCTAGGAGGAATTACGCTTACTTGTTTTTTAGTACAAGTCGCTACAGGGTTTGCTATGACTTTTTACTACCGTCCGACCGTTACTGAAGCTTTTGCTTCTGTTCAATACATAATGACGGAAGCTAACTTTGGTTGGTTAATCCGATCAGTTCATCGATGGTCAGCAAGTATGATGGTCCTAATGACAATCCTGCACGTATTTCGTGTATATCTCACGGGTGGGTTTAAAAAACCTCGCGAATTGACTTGGGTTACAGGTGTGGTTCTGGCTGTATTGACCGCATCTTTTGGTGTAACAGGCTATTCTTTACCCTGGGACCAAATAGGATATTGGGCAGTAAAAATTGTAACAGGCGTACCGGAAGCGATTCCGGTAATAGGATCGCCTTTGGTAGAATTATTACGCGGAAGCGCTAGTGTGGGACAGTCCACTTTAACTCGTTTTTATAGTTTACACACTTTTGTATTACCTCTTCTTACTGCGGTATTTATGTTAATGCATTTCCTAATGATACGTAAACAAGGGATTTCTGGCCCTTTATAAAGAATATAGATAATAAAGAATATAGATAATAGAGATTTGTAATCAATCAAATCATTTATTTTATTACGTGGGGGAGGAACAATAATATTTCATTGCTACAAATATGGATTATTGACAAAGAATAAGACATGTATTTTGAAATTTCCCCTCAACTCCACAATATTGTATTATTTATTTGACATGAATGAATAGTTGAAGGGAATTCTCCGAAGAGAAAATGGATTATGGGAGTGTGTGACTTGAACTATTGATTGGGCCGTGCAGAAATATGCTGTTATCTGCTACATTTAAATTCACAACAAAATGTGTCTTTGTTCCAACCGCCGCCCCATAGAGAGGATAGGCTGGATTCGCTTGAAGAGAATCTTTTCTATGATCAGACCGAAGCATGCCGTACATGAACAGGCTCCGTAAAATCCAGTCGAATAAGTGATGTGGCATAATCCTGAGTTTTTTAGCTATTTTACTTACTTAATAGTATGGAAATGCATTCATTTCTGCTGCATCGATTCCGTTTATGATACTATCGGAGTGAAACAAGGGATCTAAAGAAGAGCAGCGGCTAGACTATATTAGTAACAAGGAAATCGTTTGTACGCGAAAAAGAAAAATATCACTCAATCCATTTTTTTGTGGGGGTAAGGGTGAATCGCAAGGGCTGAGACAACCCAGAAAGCTCTTGATCATGATCAATATTGAAGCCTACTTGGGTATTGAGCATTTATCTGTAAGAACTGAATTCCTTGCAATGGATAGTTGCAATTTCGTAAAACGGAATCCAACAA